TTAGTTATCCAATAACAAGTAACACAAGTAACAGTAGTGGATAGTATTCGATGAAAGAAAAAGAACAATGAATAAAATAATGGGAACAATCAATATTTACGAAGCACACATTGTTGTATTAGATCCAAGGGTTCTTTCTTGACCTAACTACCTAACTCGAAGTTATAATATGGAAAGACAAAATGTAGGACCTATAAAGGAAAAGATAATAGGAATTACTAGTTTTAGAATCTAATTGAACCAAAATACAAATTTTATTTTTTCGAGTGATCTGATCGTGCGATATCTTTTTTTTCTCATTCGAGATACTATGTGAATCAACCTACTATTGAATCTAATGAGTTACAATTAAAGTAAAAAGTAAAAGAAAAGATTTTATTGTTATTGTTATAAGGGCACTCTTCGTTCCAAAATATAAAATAAAATGTATTCGATACAATTAAACAAGAAATGATCAAAATAGAAATGATTTTCCAATTTTGTTTCATAGTGACGCAACGAAAGTTTCATTTTTGAATGAAGTTACACGGCACAGTTCTTCTTAGTTTATTATTAGTTTACTCAAGAGTTGCTCAATGAATCTGTTGATTCGGAATCACGGTATGGGTAGATGCCACAGATAATGAATCAATTTCGTTTTATACCTCTGTCACTCTATCTTTGTTAGTGCCGTCTATACTAATTGATTGATGAATCAAAAACTTTCAATTGAACTTATTCTTTCAATTGGTATTTTTGTTTATCCTCGTATCTCGCAAAAATGGAAACTTAGGTAAGTGCTTTAGAAACATATGTATAATAAAGAACATATTTCATTTAGCTCCTTCATGCCTACTCTAACTAGTTATTTCGGTTTTCTACTAGCGGCTTCAACTATAACCTCAGTCCTATTTATTGGTCTGAGCAAGATACGACTTATTTGAAATTAATCGAATACGAATAAACAATTCATAAAGAGAAACCTTTCCGCGAGATTCCATGTATTCTATGAGTTCCTTACCGTGTCAATTACCAATTCTTGGTCATTGTGATTCATGGGCAATTCGGATTAATATTTAGGGATAGATATTACCTCTCTTTTCCCCTTTTCAAACAAAAAAAAATGAAATGATTGAAGTTTTTCTATTTGGAATCGTCTTAGGTCTAATTCCTATTACTTTGGCTGGATTATTCGTAACTGCATATTTACAATACAGACGTGGTGATCAGTTGGACCTTTGATTAATTATAATTAACATCTCTTTTTTTGATTGACCTCCTCTTTTCTTTATTCTTTAATCCACAGGAGGTCAAATTCAGATTGCTGTTCAAGTTAGTGAAGTTAGTTCAGTGTAATTCCAACTAACAAAAACGGAATCACGCTCTGTAGGATTTGAACCTACGACATTGGGTTTTGGAGACCCACGTTCTACCAAACTGAACTAAGAGCGTTTTCTTATCACAATAGATAAGACTGTAAAGAAAAGGATTCTTTTTGTAACTCCAACACATCTTGTATGCATATACTATCATATATAGTATCATAAAATGAAAAATTATGTATATCCAATTTTAATCGATCTCAATTGATTCTTCGTTACTGCTCAGAGGAGAAGTAATAGGTAGGGATGACAGGATTTGAACCCGTGACATTTTGTACCCAAAACAAACGCGCTACCAAGCTGCGCTACATCCCTTTCAATTGGTCTACAATGTCATTGTAGAGAATACTTGTCTTGTTTTCCACATCCTTATTTCCTCCATTGATATACACAATTTTTTTTCCCATTTCTTCTTTTTTTTTTTATCATATTAACATATTATATATTAACATATAATAATAAAGGACTTATATACATATAAAATATGATATACATATAAAATATGAAACCCACCCTAAAAATGAAATCAAAATAAATGAATATTTTTTGGGAATGCTCAGGAGTAAAGAAACTTCTTTTTCTGTTTTAAGAAAAAGAAAATCTTATCTAGCGAATCTTCAATTTGAATTGGGAATTCTGTGTACAAATACAAGTGGTCCATATGATATGTATTACCATTATGTATTACAATAAATAAGGAGGATTTTAAATGCGAGATCTAAAAACATATCTTTCCACGGCACCGGTACTAAGTACTATATGGTTCGGGTCCTTAGCAGGTCTATTGATAGAGATTAATCGTTTATTCCCGGATGCGTTGACATTTCCTTTTTTTAATTAACATGAGAAGGGGTGAAGAATATTAGAGATACAATTAAATATCTGTGACTAATTCCTTTCCCCCTCCTCTTTTTTTTTCTCTTTTTTATAATTTTATAAGGGAGGACGAGTAAGAGAAAGAATAAAAGTGGATTTAAATGGATTTAACCTCAGCGAAACTCGGGTTCAGACTCGAATTAAATTAAGAATAGAAGGAAAGCGTAAATGTAAATGTTGGTCTAGTGCAAGAGTAGCATACAAGATCCTTAAATTAAATACTGTACTGCGAGTAGAAATATAGTTATAAAATATAGTTATAGTTAGAAATCATTGTATTACTTATTATTTACTATTACTCTATTGATTACAACGAAATCTTTCATATCATAACATAATTGGATTTTGAGTTAGCAACTTCTATTTTTTTTTTTTTTTTCGTTACTTTCTTCGGATCGAAAATAGAAGACTTGAATGAATAAAAAAAAAACAAAGGAGGTTCATGGCCAAGAGTAAAGATGCCCGAATAAGGGTTCTTTTGGAATGTACTAGTTGTGTACGAGACGGTGTTAATAAGGAATCAACAGGCATTTCCAGATATATTACTGAAAAAAATCGACACAATACGCCCGGTCGATTGGAATTGCGAAAATTCTGTCCCTATTGTTATAAACATACGATTCATGGGGAGATAAAAAAATAGATCGAACCGAGGAGGGCCCGTGTGTCACCCTTTCAAGGAACAGTAAAAATAATATACTAAAATAATATAGTAATAGTATATAATAGTATAATATATATATAACATATATTTAAATAGAAATAAACCAAATCCTATTTCTGAATTCTAATTCATTTTTGATCCGAACGAAATAGGATTTTCGGGATAAGGAATAAACAAACCATGGATAAATCCAAGCGACCTTTTCTTAAATCCAAGCGATCTTTTCGTAGGCGTTTGCCCCCGATCCAATCGGGGGATCGAATTGATTATAGAAACATGAGTTTAATTAGTCGATTTATTAGTGAACAAGGAAAAATATTATCTAGACGAGTGAATAGATTGACTTTGAAACAACAACGATTAATTACTATTGCTATAAAACAAGCTCGTATTTTATCTTCGTTACCTTTTCTTAATAATGAGAAACAATTTGAAAGAACCGAGTCGACCGCTAGAACTACTGGTTTTAGAACCAGAAATAAATAGGCTTACTCTTCAATTGAATTAAAATACCAATTCGAACTCAAACGCGGATTTGATGTTTTGTTCGAAAAATCTAAGAATCCAGATTTGATTGTTGTGTTGTAAGAAACAAAAATAATCGGGGAAGAAGAAGAAATCTTTTTTTTATTGAACATATTCCTTCATTTTGACGACTTTATCATATTTTATCATACTAATTTATAATCTACCTTCCCGGAGTTCATTCTCCGGGGAACTCCATTTATTTAAATCATTAAATCATTCCGGTGAATTCTTTACAATCTCTTTCTTTTATGATCTCATTGGAAATCATATAAAGACAATTCCTATTGGATATAGCTATTTGTGCAAGTATTTTACGATTAAGAAGTAACTGCCTCTTGTACAGATCGTGTATTAATCTACTATAACTATAGGATGCCCCATTCTCGTGAATTACTGCATTTATCCGAGTGATCCACAAACGACGAAAATCCCTCTTTTGCCGATCTCTATCCCGGTGAGTCGAAACCAAAGCTCTGATTTTCTGTTGAGTACTAGTTCGAGTAAGTCTTGAATGGGCTCCTCGAAAGCTTGATGTAAATAAACGAAGTTTTGTTCTACGTCTACGAGCTATATATCCTCGTCTAGTTCTGGTCATTGAATAAATGAAACTTTGATGAATAACTAATTGATTTCCTTTCTTTCAGTTATCCTTGTACCCTTTCCTGGTCTATTAATAACAAAGCAGATTCTTCCAATGTATAAAATAAAAATTCCAATGGCTTTTGCTACTATAACCTTCCCGACCACGATTTTTTTTTTCTTTTTTCTATGCATTTCACCTCGAAATAAGAAATTGTATTGATACTAGGTATCAAAAACATAGTAAATTAAATAAAAAAGTAGTAAATTTGAAATTAAATGGATAAAGAAATAGTGGGTTCCATCGTTTCTATGGTTACTTCTTAAACGGTGAGGTCCTTTCTATACACCGGAGCTCCTTCCTTCATTTAATAAATCTTATTGGTAACTTGTACAGTTCACACTCTTTGGCTCTACCCATGAATTATCCAGTAATAGGTCTTTCACAATGAGATCTATCTATACAGTAACGGTATTTAATTATGAAGGTTAGCTAAGTAGCTGACCCTGTTAGTCCGTTCTTGCAAGAGTGGGAGCCTAATCTTAATCTTTCTGCTGATTTTCCCCGCTTAATGGATAACCCTTTTGCCAATGGGGAATTGCTTATCATCTTAAATTTAGGTGATTGTATTTGCACCGACGGAAACCATAAATTTCATACACAATACACAATAGGGGAATATGATAGATCTTTTTATTTTTTTTTTTTAGTTTAGATAGTGAATGGAGTTCTTCCATTCTATTCTATTCACTGGTACTGATCATTGATAGGGGAAAAGTTGTTTTTCGTCCCAGTCCATGATCTGAACGAGTCGCACATACACCCTAGTACATGTTCCTCGGCGCTGAGGACACCCCCGAAGAGCGGGGGATTTCGTGACATTTCTGATTGGCTGTCTTGTGTTTCTAATAAGTTGTTTAATAGTTGGCATGCTGAATCATATACATAATGGACTGGTTTAGATCGATCCTAACCGGATGATTATGAATTACCCCCATTTTCTTTAATTTAATGAAAATGAAACCCGGTAAGAAAATCTCAAATCACGGATTTGCACGAAATCCTTTCTTTTTTCATTGAACCGCTACAAGATCAACAATTCCATGAGTTTGGGCTTCTGTTGCTGACATAAAAACATCCCTTTCCAGGTCTTCGGATACAACCCATAAGGGTTTGCCCGTTCTTTGTACATAAACCTTTGTGATGATTTCGCGCAGTTTCAGTAGTTCTTCCGCTTCCATGACAAATTCTCCCGCTTGTGCCTCATAAAAAGCGGCAGCCGGTTGATGGATCATTACCCTGATGATATAACATAATAAATGATTTCTTTATCTCGTATGATGAGTCGAAGAGAAGAGATAAAGAATAACAAGAAAAAAAAAGATAGAATTGAACAACCGTACAGGCATCTTTTGCGAATTGCATACGGCTCTACAATGGATTTACTTTTACTGCCATCGAAAAATGTAGGATCTATCAGATCCAGATCGGTAAATGATCCAATTACCACCCTTCCTTTCGGAGGAGTTAAAAAATACTATGATGGCTCCGTTACGTTATATATTTATTTCCTCTATGATTCAGCAATCCCAAAGTTTCTTTTTGATCCGATCAAAGAAAATAAGAAAGAAATAAGAATAAGATTATTTTTTATTTTCGTACCCTTTCATAACATAAATATTGTTAAGAGCCTTCCGGTGTGAAAACAAAAAGTTTGTGACGCTGAAATGGACTCCCGATAGATAAGATAAAATCGGAAATACCCTTTTTCTCATACTCCTCTTTCGATACATAATCTAATGTTTTGAAAAAAAAAAAATAATAAAGAATTTTCTCATATCGAATTCGAAGTGCCATGCTATTATTACCATATTTCATATGGCGAAGGCATAGTCTGCTTTTTTCTATCAAATAAAAAACTCATTGGCGCCAAGCGTGAGGGAATGCTAGACGTTTGGTAATTGTTCCTCCGACCAGGATAAAAGATCCCATTGAAGCGGCTAATCCCAGGCATATTGTATGTACTTCTGGTGGCACAAATTGCATAGTATCATAAATCGCTATTCCGGGTAGTACCCATCCGCCAGGAGAATTTATAAAAAAATACAGATCTTTGTTTTCATCCTCTATACTGAGATATATCATAAGACCAATAAGTTGATTCGAGATCTCGCTCTCAACCTCTTGGCCTAAAAAAAGTAATCTTTCTCGATAAAGTCGGTTGATTAGGATAAAATTGTATCCCTCAGGAACCGTACATGCACCTTTTGATGCATACGGTTCAAAAAAAAAATCGCGAAAAAAAAAAAGAATCAATGTGTAGATTCCAGCCCTCTTATTTTTTTTCATAGCAAGCTCTTTCTAAAACGAGGGGGCTTTTTCTTATATTTTTCAAGAAAGATGAGTTTTGACCCTTCCATATAATTATAATATATATATATATATAAATATATATAATATATATATAAAAAAGAATTCATTAAACTTATTGAACTAACTTATCATTGATGTATTGTTTCATCGAGATCCGATCCAAATCACGATGTCATTTTCTTGTTTCTAAATGGGCCTTCTTAATTTTTTTAGGTTTATGCTCTACTCCGGGTAAAGATCCGATCGACTTTGATTTGCACATATAGGACAAATGCCCCCAATACCACTTCTTTTTACTACAACTTCTTTTTTTTTTTATTTATTTCATGTCTTCACCAAATATTCGATGCATTCATCATTCATCCTATTACTCGATTGATTAACAGTTTGAGATCACTCCTATTTCGATTTATAAAGAAAATCATTTATGATACAATGATACAATATAGTAATCATATATTACCAATTGGGTTTTTTATAAACGGAGCCTGTATACTTCATTTTATTGATCTAACTAAGCCAACCATAAATTATTTGATAATATTAATCTGGATCCCCCCCCAAAAAAATGGATCTAATTGAACTTCACGCTCCAAATTGTTGATGATTCAATCAATCTTTCTTGGGCGAAACAGAGGATATCTCGATCGAGGGAGAGAACGGGAAAATACCATATGACCCAATATATCTGACAAGCCGCACTATACGTCAATCCAAGATAGATCGTCCTCTCCAGGATTTCGAAAAGGCACTTTTGGAACACCAATAGGCATAAAATAACAGAAAAAAGAATTTAGTACTATATTTCACTTTGGTATGGAAACGTAACAATGAGTTTATTGTCTTCATAATATTGGCTTTCATCATATTTTATCCTTAGATTGGATAAGTTTATAAAAGAAGACAGAATGAATAAAGGAAAATTTTTACGAATAGGGCCCTCGAATGATGAACAAGTATGGGTGCATTCACTCATAGAAAATGGGATCAACCCCATTGCGTATTGGTACTTATTGGGTATAGAATAGATCTGTTTATCTTTGTTCCTACGAACAGAATTGTTCCATTAGTACCAACAGAATAGAACAAATACAAATATTAACATTAACCCTTGCTTC